TCGATCTTGTACGAAAGTACACTTCACACCACAAAAATCTCGACGAAAGTACAAGCAACTACGAAAACTACAACAACCTCCGTGAACGGACGCTTTGTCATTAGAGTGTGTTAACCTTAAATAACGAGAAAGCTTTTAGATTTCTTTACTCTACTCGTAAAGGCAAAGAAGGGATCCGCCTCGAATCAAAACTCTTTCTCTTTGATACGATATTTCTTCTCTGACTCTTAAGAAATTTCTAGTTTGATCGAGGACAGTACACTTCTCCCCAATATGAGATAGGTTGCAGCTATAGTCAGAACTCCAACTGGGCCAATTGCGTAATTATGACCTGAGGTAGCGAAGGAGACAGCAAATGGATGGAAATTCTCCACTTAATGGCTGCCGCTTCTAGCTCTAGCGCTCTTAATCTCGGAGGTCTTGGTAGGATTCTTACTTGCTGGCTCTGCCCTTTTCTTTCTTGCTTAATGGCATTTCTTGCTTAGTTCTGCCCTTCTTTTGTGGAGCTCTGTCATATTGCTTTTCTATCTTTTTCATTGGCGCAATCTTCTTTGAATTCAATAAAGAATTGAAATTGACTTTTATGAAAGATATCTCCTTCCTTTAATCTAATCAGTCTATTACTTCTGAGTAAGGCACTCTCCGAAAATGAAGTAAAAAGGAGTTAACAGCAGGCACAATAGAAAGGCAGTTGGAAGCAGGCGATAGGGAAGTGCGATAGGCTTAGATCAGATGCAGCAAGGAAAGCTGCCCATTAGAGGAAAGGAAAGAGGAGATCGGACAGTGCAAGCAAGCTCAGTCTCAATATGCGCATTAGAGAAGAGGGGGAGTAAGAGGGAGGTTCGTTTTCTCGGGAGCCCGCTAGCGAGTTGGATGGTGTCGGGTTGCCTAAATAGCTTGTCGGATAATACTATGCAGGGTCGATGCTTGCATACGCACAGAGGTGCTATGCGTTGGATATGTTGGCTTATCGGTCAGGTTGCTTGATCGGTATGAGGGTTCAGGAAGACTTGGGCATGACAAGAGTGTCAGCCAAGTTCGTTGGCATGTGATGCTTTAGCGAAAGAAAGGATGCCTTGCGCTGCGTGGTTCCCTCGGAACTTTCTTCGGTGGAAGCTAGCGACAAAAGAGAAGGCCAGCACGGTAGATGTCTTTACGGGACGGACGTGTTTGAGACTTGGTGTAGGATCCTTGTCTCCTGGGGCCATGGCGCTATGCGGACGGATGGGGGCCGAAAAGCTCCAGTGCGAGTAAGCTGGCATTGGCACAAGGGGGTGTCAGTGCGCTTTACTAATAACATCGAATAGAAAGGGCTTTTGCCAAGAAAACGGCATGCCCTAAAATATCCTGACTTAATGCAATAGGGTGATCATCTTGCTAGTTGGGAAGTGGCTTAAAAGCTATGCTTTCGTATTGAGACAAGCCTGCCTTAAATGCTTTAAAGAGGCTAGTGGATTGCTGACTCATCTCATGGACGGAAGTGTCACGTAGATGGCGATCCTACTGTAGCAGATGGTGATCTGACTTGAAGTTCTTCGAACCCTGAAGATCGGACTCATCATGGCATAAACCATGCCTCATGTGTGGATCCTCAAGAACAAGGTCTTAAGGAAGAAGGATAAAGGCGTCAGACTTTCTAGTTGAGAGCGGGGAGTTAATGCAAAGGAGAAGATTCAGAGTCGACTATGCAGGTTATGTCCAACATTCTTCAAGTCACAAACCTTCGGGAAATCACTCGATCCCTTGGATAGCTCAAAGACAGATGTAGAGTGTGCCGGAGGAAGGAAAGAGAGACGTGCTTTCTTAGACACTGAACCAATGGACTAAGGCGACTGAGACTGAGCTGGCTTCCTGGAAAAAAAAGGAGTCTGACTAGATTTGATTTTCTCTTCCTTCTTCATAGAGTGAAAAAAGCCAGACAGGAAGGATATCCATTCTTCACCACAAGACCAGAAAGAGATAGTTGTAGAATCTACAGCTCACTCCGAAAGTATAGCTCTACGAACTCGAAGCTTTCAAGGTCAAGGCAATGGTATAAGTCTTGCTCAAAATTTCCTATCGTCTTAAGCCTTCGGGACCTCGCTCGATACCTTGAAGTTATTGATCGGCTATTCTTGCATGATTGATTAGGAAAATTCACTGACCAAAGGTTTGCCCCTTAAATAAAATAAATAGAAGGACAAGAAAGAGATATGTTTTTTTTTACTTATACTTAGACGGAGCCAGGGAAAAAGAGAAATACATTAAACGCAGACTTAGATAAGACACAGAGTGAAAAGCTGAACCGAAAAGAGTGCAAAGCATACTAAGGGCCAAAGGCAAAGAAAAAGAAGCCGAAGGACAATGACACTAGCTAACCAACTGAGCCGTCAGCGTGCCATTAAGAGCTGTTTCCCACTTCTTGTTTGGATGAGCGAAGACAGCAAGTCACAAGATCAATCCATTGAGTACGATTGATTGGATGATGGAGGAATCCGTGAAAGCAAGGTAGACGCCTTCTTTGAAATCGAGAATTTCTGTGTCAACATCGGATTTCCCTTTCATGCAACTAAAAAAAAAGAATAGCCCAACCTTCGATGTTTTTATTTAATACAGGGATTCTCATTCCAAATTCTTGGGCCACCAAGGAGAGTAGACTCGTTACTAGTGCTCCAATCAGTTCCAACTGAGACTTATCATAGGCACCATTGGGGTAGCAAGGTCGAGCCTTAGTCTTGGCTAGGATCCGTAAAGATAGGTCGTCGGCTTATTCCATCGACATGCCTAGTCTCTCGATCAGTTTGGTTTTGAAAGAGATGGGTAGGCAGGGGTGGGAATTGGTTAGTACAGTAGTGGTCTTTCTCTCTTCTTTCTTCTCTCCTTGTCTGGGCTGTACAACTCATTCCATTCCTACCTGAGCTATTCTTTTAGCAGTGCTTTCTCGAAGGAAAACGTATCTCACTTCTGACCCGCTTTGTGGGGAATTTCTTCCAATTGCCTTGTCCAAGCTGATGGAAGATGCTTACTATTCTTGTGTCTAGGCTTCGGCCTTACCCACCCTTTCGTGGTAGAACCAGAAATGCTTTCTTCCTCGCCTAGGTGTGCTGCTATTGATTGGTGCCCTATCTAGCCCGTGCTAAGGCTTATCTCTTTGATTGCTTCCTTGCTTTCATCCACTAGGCCGGATTCCGTGCTTGCATCCCTTTTCTTGCTTGAAGAGAGTTTACTACAGTGCTTAAGGAGATGAGAGATTCGCTATTGGATAGCTTGAAGAGGCTAAACTTTCAACGCTCGAACTCTTAAACCAATGGAATAGACAGACCGCAAGTAAACAAGGCAAGGTTTAGCTACGCTAAACCTTACCTTGCTTGGTCTTCAATCCCTTTCCTGTAAATCAATCTCTGCTTTTGGTAAGGGGAAGAGGGAATATGTCGTCATCTATCTGTCATAGGGAATCCCACTTTCTCAATCAATCTCTCGTAAGGGCTCTCACTGGTATGCTGCTCATAAAGACTGTATCATAAAGACTTTCACTCTACCTGGCATGCTATAATCTACTCATAGAGGCTGATTATAGGCTAAAGACTGATCATAGGCATAGATCTAGCTCTAGCTTCTCTCCTTCACTTTCCGAGTCATATAGGAAGATCTCTATTGCCAAAGAGTATAACAAGGTGGACGGAAAGCCCGATTGCTCAAGTCTCAGTGTGGATTCAATATCCCAAGCCCCCATTCTCCAATTGATTAACTGATTGCGCCATAAAGACTAGAGTGCTAGACTGATAGAGGGAATGCTTACTCTGCTAGGCTGGATTCCTTGCTTCATATAGGCTCTCCTATAGAAGATCGCTTGAAGAGGGGAGGGCTGATTGCTACAAAAAAGAAAGAAAAGAGGCCTACGAAAGAAAAGAAAGAAGCCATAGAGATTCACTCATAACAGAAGAAATTAGCCACATAGAATAAATTAATCTATAAAAGGAAATATCTATATAATACGAATTAGTCTAAGACAAGATAGTTACATGTTCGAAGATGAGACTTCCGACTTGCATGTGTTAAGCATATAGCGTTGGCCTTCCTTCTTTTTATTTTTGAGTTCATATCAGCCTGAATGAGGAAGTGGAACGAAGGTACCCCGAAAAAAGGGGCATACGAGAGTCAGGGGAGGAAGATCTTCATGCCTTAATCGATTCTCAAGTGATAGATAAAGACCTCTTTTCTTCTTACTAGCCTAGCTGTTATAGACCCCTTTCTTTTGTCAGCTAATACTGGCATCTTTGCCCTTAGTAGACTAGCCGTAGCTTGACTTCCTTTCTTGACTTTTTTTTATTAGTAAGAGACGGCTTTCATGAGCTTAGTAACTAGCCCTCCTAGTCGGCTCTGCCTTATTAGCTTGGTCTGACTTACTTGCTTGGCTTTCTTCTTTTGGTATTAATGAGCTATCTTAACATTAGTCATCTATAGGGCACTACTGGCAAAGATTTGCTTTCCTGCCTTGCTTTCGGCTCTTAGTTGATAAAGACCTCGTCATCTTAATCCTCTTTGCTTGCTTGTCTTTACCTGCTCGTCTTACTTGCTCTCTTAGACTAATAGCATCTTTGAGCTTCTTTCCCTGCCTGTCTGCTGCTTTGTCTGACTATTAGTTCTAGTCCTAATGAGCTTCCTTTCTTACCGCCTAAAGGAAGTAATAATGACTAAACTAACTTAAGACTTTCTTAAAAGCTAGCTGAGTGAGTGTAATCTCTTAGTCCGAATTCAGTTAGAGGTTAGAGTAGGGAGGAGTACCATTCCTAGTCCCTTGCTAATAGGCCTGCCAATCATAAGATTGGCAAGCTATATTCCTTAGCCTTAAAGCCAGCCTTAATGCCTTTGCCTTTAATTCCTTCAGCCCCTACCTCTTAAAGCTGAAGTAAGGTATTAATGCCTTGCTTCAGATTCGACAAGGGTAGAATGCCTGGTCTCTAAGCATAAGCAGCAAGGAAGGAAGCAAGAAAGATTGAGTCTTCTCCAAAGGGAGTGAGTGAAACGAGGGTAAAAGCTATGAATGTAGAGGTGGTATGGAAAGAAAGAAGGAAAAAGCGCATCCTTCACCCACTGGCACGAGCCAAACTAGCTAAGCGCGAGGAGCAAAGCAAGTTAAGCAAAGGTCTTGGGTTTAGGAAGGTTAAGAGTTCTAACGAATAAAAGGCTTTTCGGGCTGACCCTTTGCCCTTACTCTTTTAATAAGGAGATTTCCTGGTGTTCACTCAAGCTCCTAACTAATTTAGGCTGTAGGCATAGAGCTATGTGAATGCTTTTCATAGGCTAGGGGGGATAACTCTTAATTAAGTAACTAAGCCCCAAGGCTAGCGAAGGAAAAGGAAGTGACATTAGGGCAACAACTCCTGACTCGAGGATGAGAATTGGAATCGAAGCAGAGGGACTTTCTTTCTTCCCAGAACCAGAATAAGAGAAAGCAGAATCTTCCGCTTAATCAGAAGAGGAGAAGAGGGATTTCCCAGAAAGAATCAATAGGAGGGTGAAAGTACTTGCTTCGTCCTTAGTCTGGAACTCGTTCCTAGCGTAGACTGAACTCCTTCTTTCTTAGCGCGTCCTTCTTAGTGCAAGAGGACATGCTCTTAGAAGATTTGAAGCATAACCGCCCTTGCTTAGCTCCTTCTTTGTTTTGTAAAGTGCGAAAGCTAAAGCGCTACATAGAGCTCTTTTTATTATTATATAGGCTCGGACGTGAATATGGATGTGCCTTCTAGCTCAGCAACCAGTCTGGCTTCGGATGTTATAGCCTGCGATGGCCTCCTCGACATTAGACAGAAAAATGAGATGCTAAATGAAAGCTAGCCTATTACGATCTCCTTCACGCTAAGGGTATCTAGACGTCTTGAAGTGGAATGCCTAGTTGAATTCCTCAATTTAGGTTCCGTACCATGTAGTTTTATTGAATAAGTGAGTGAATCTCTCAATTTAGGTTCCGTAAGGTTCCATAATTTATGTTCCTTAGATAGGAAAAGTACCATATTTTCTCAATTTACGTACCATGGTGTACTTTTGAACTAAGGATTCTTAAGAACTATCAGCTTCTTTGCGTTCCGTACCGTATTTTTCTATGTACTTTTCAACCTCAGAAATCTCTAGTTTGCACTAGATTCAAAAAAGAGAAAAAGAGAATCTAATCTGCCCGACAATTCCTTTGTTCCTTTGGGAATCTATTTTCTGAAAAAAGGAGAATTGCCGCTAGACTCAAACTCAAAGGAGTGCAAGAGTCTCTGTGCCGGGTTGATTCTCTTTCTCTTCGTGCTCTCGAAGAGTCCAATACAATGAGGTATTTTGGCTCCAACAATCTCGGATTCATTGGTGGTCCATTCCTCTTGGTGCCTCAATAGAATAGGCGGGAATAGAAGGAGCAGGAACATCACTACCTACAGACACCTACCTTGGATGGACTTCTGGAGGAGTAGCTAGAGAAAGGATCCCTTGTTCAGTAGTTTCGAGGTTGTCCAAGACCAGACTTGAAAGACTTTTGACTCTTGCTATTGGCAGGTCAAGCGGTTGATTGGTGTCTGTTGCATCCATTCCCCATCTAGGCTTGAAACAACTAATGAGTCGAGGATCACCAAGACCGCCCGAACCTTCTTCTTTCTTCTTATATATTATGGAAGGAAACAATTGCTTCTTTTGACTTCTGATTCTGGAGAGCCTGGGGTGGACCAGAGATTTTCAATTCAAACCTGGGCTTGGCACGGACCTGCTGGAGAAACCAGAACAGAGACGGAAGCCTTGAATCTGGAAACCTCATCAACTGCTTAAACTTTCTCTGTCAGATCTATCTTTCCCCAATCTAATAGGCATTTTCGACTGGAAGGGATAGAAGACTAAGCAGTGAATCCAAACTCCTGTCCTCTTGCTTGATCGGATGATTTTTGGCGCCAGGGTCTAGTGAGTTAGGGAACAGCTGCCGCTTCCCACATTTCTTTGGTAAAGAGGTCAGCCAACTGATCTTCACTCACGCGATCTCTAACTGAGAAGAACCGCCGCTCTTTTTTATCTTTTCTTTTAAAATGAGAATGTATGTAAGTCAGTTAAGAATTGAGAGCGGTCCTGTAAGATGAACTTTTCGAAAATCCTAGTCTAAATTCCGAGAAAAGCTTCCCTTCTGTGGATTGTTCCACGCCTCTAAGCTAGCGTTCTCAAACCAAACAAGAGCCACTGGCACGAGTACATCAAGACGGACGGGCTCTCTGGCTCAAGAAGCTATTTTTATCTCGTCGATGCTTCGTCCTTTCATCGATGAACCTTGTCTAAGAGACTACAGACAGAACTTGTTCAGGCAGGGTTTGCATTATTACCACTACGGAAACAAAAGTTCAAACAAAAAAGGATGAACCGGTAGGACACTTCTACGTAGGGAAGAAGGGGCTGGCATAAGGAAGACAACAAGAAGAACATCAAGTCTTTCTCTCTTTCCAAAACAACTTAGTTGGGGCTCCGGCCCCACACACGGACTATATCGCTGGGAAAGCATTAGCTCCATGCCGGCTCTCTCCGATCTCGGTGAAAATGGATCCGATCAGGTCGGCGATATCTTCAGTTGCTACCTCCGGCACCTGGCTTTCTCCGGCGTATAGATAGCAGGGTCGATCTCTCTTCTTGACTAGTTTTGAGTCCCGATTTTCAATCCAAAAATAATGGCATTTTAGAAAGCAGTGGCGGACCTCTCGGTCTAGCTTAGATTGTGGGTGTTCTAGGCGGACTTGCTTGGCCTATGGCTTCGATAGACTCTTCCTAGTTCGTGCTAAGCGAAAATAGAGACTTTCTGACCAACCGTCTTGTTAGCAGCAGCTTATGAAACAAAATAAGAGTTTCCAGCTACCGACTCTACTTAATCAACTGCTACCACTTCCTTTGTTGCTACCGGGTCCGTTCAATCAAAAAGAATGGAATCAGGATGTAACTTCCTTCGCTCCCTTCTAGCCGTCCTCCAACACCTAAATCGCTGGCACTTTTGATCTATCCTAAAAGAATGAATTGACTTACCTTGCTGCTTTGATTAGGACTTTGCTTCTCTAAAGAGATTTCCCGGCGATAACTCCCTTATAGTAGCAATTCAGACAAGAGCGGAAAGAGCTACGCTACGCCATTCTTGCTTCTCCTTTTCTTATTCTATCTAAGGACAAGGCAGAAGGTAAGGCCTGTGCTTGCTTCTAGGCTTCTTCGTGAAAGCTTGAAAAGAAAAGAGCGGAGTCGTACCCTCGCTGAACTAGCTTTAGACTAGGCAAAAGAGTACGCAACTGAAGAGACAGCGCTAAGCTTTTTTGATTGAGACCTAGCCTCGAGGCGATCTAATATCGACTGGGGGACTTTGCCCGCTACTCCGTCAAAGAGGAAGGACAATCCCTTAGCTTAGGTCCCTGCCTTTTAAGGCATTCTAGCAAAGAGAACTGCCTACTCTTTCAAAGAGCTTATTCTGTCAGTTCCTTCTCGAACAAGCCATTTGTTCACAACGCATTCTGTAACAACAGCAACCTATGAGTGCACAACAGCCTACTCTCACTTCTTCTCGAACGGTTGATTCCGTGCCTGAATGTCCAGCTTATTCTTTCAATCCTGTCTTCTATTCTAGTCCTTACCTGTGTAAGCTAGCAGTCTCATTCTCTCGCACTCGCATTCGTCCTTCCTGCTAGTTATCAGTGAGCCTAAAGACATGGAATTACAATTGGCTCTTTCCTGTACTTCCCCTGCTTCCTTTGCCGCTGCATCTCTTCTCGTAACCGGTGTTCTTGTTACAGTAAGCGTTGCAATTGAATCAACTCTTGGCCTATCCGGTGTTTCTGGTGAGTTCATAGCCGCGTTGAAATAAAAAGAGTTGGCAAAACCCGTTGCCGCTGCTTAACTATGAGTACTCGTAGCCGCTTCCGCTATTACAGAATCGGCTGTACATGAATCTGACTCTAGATCTAGAAATTTTATATACATCTATGATATGAAATTTGAAACTAATCCCACATCTGACTCAATAGGAACTGAGACCAGGTATGGTACCCAGGAGCAGAGAAGGACTCAGGCGAAGGAAAGTAATCCTAGCACTACTTAAAGTTAAGCATGTCTATCGGTCGATTTCCCTCATGCGGGAAATAGAACGAGATCTTCTTATTCATTCACGGTCTTACTTATAAAAAGAAAGTCGAGAAGCGCTCAAAAGAGTGAATCTCGATCTTTCTTCTCTTACTCTTATGATATATCTCACACTTACATACTCCTTCCTCTTCTTGCCTGATACAGAGAAGAAGGCTTCAAGCACAGCCATTGATCGACCTGTGGGATTTCACTAATGTCAATGTGATGGATAAGAGTAACTTATCTATGAGCTAGAGGAGTGAGGCTAAGCTATATGCTACCCTATCTTATGAAACCTGAAATGAAAGATCTTGAGACTGGCTGGAACAAAGGGAGACTTAGATCTTTAAAGGTAGCCGGCTACTACTAATAAGAATCTAACTCCTTTCTGAGGAAGGACCTTCCCCTTCTTTATCTTTAGGGGAAAGAAAGCGCCTTTGACCCTTATAGTTAGCCCTACGTGGGAAAGCATTTAGCCATTCGTAGATGTAGGGGAATCGAGAAAAGCATCTTTGAAGGAATTCTATTTATATAAAAAGATCTTTTCCTATGCTTTCTTAGTTAGAAGAAGAAAGTCTCCCCTTGGCTACTTACTTAGGTCAATCTGTTCCTCGCCATGCCTTGCCCAGTCGTCACTATTTGATTCCTCCTCGGGATTTTTGTCCATCTCCCCTTAGAGCACCAGCCTTTATTCCGCATCGAGGAGCAGGTATAAGAGTTTTGGTGCGAAGGTCTTAGGCATCTTTCGATGAGAAGGAAATAGGCCCGAAAGCTCGGACTGCTGGAATGCTAGACCGATTGGAAGATGATTACAGAATGCTTACGGAATAGAATGATGCGGGTGGGGAGTTTTCCTAACTCAAGTAAAAGAAAATGGAACTTCTACCAATAAAGGTTAAGGGGATGATCCTACAACTGCAAAAACATAAGCTCGCTCAAGCAAGAAAGCAAAATCAGTCTTTGCTCCGGGAAAGAAAATTCCTTGCTTCTTGAGCTGGTACAAGAACTAAAGCAAAAAGGAGTTCACCAGATTAAGACGATAGGGCTATGCTGGAAATAAAGCCCCTCGCTCTCAGTTACTCTCTCTGCTCCGTCCCTTTCACCGAAGGAAGAAGCTTTTATAGCGTGAAGTGAGACAGCAATGCCCGGAAAAGCATTAATAGAATGAGAAAGAGCAAGAAAAAGAATAGCAAGAGCAATTCGTACCGTACTCTTACAGTTTACCCTTAGCCGACAGGGAGCACTTGCTAACACAAACGTATGGAATGGAAAGAGCGGATTCAAGCTTTGAGAAGAATAATCAATCGCCAATGCTTCTAGACCCCAATCACCAGTCACTCGAGATAGGACTTCTCCTACCTCCATGGTTACCGGCTTCGAAGACTTGGACGGAGGGGAAGACAAGTCAACTCAAGAATACACTGCTTTGACATCCAAAGAAAGGGAAGGAACTTAACTACCTTACACTGATTTGAATCCCTAAACTACTGATAGAAAGAATTTCCAACTCGACGGAAAAAATCTAGCAAGAGAAAGAAAGGATGAAAGAAAGACATACGAATTCCCTTCTAAATCTAAAGGGGCTGCGGGGCCTAGGCCTACAAATAAAGGAAAATCAGGAGCGGGAGGAGTTCAAAAGCATACCACTGACCTTACTAAGACAGTCGGGAATGGTGAGCCACCCGGATACCCATTTCCTCGCTTAGACGGTACCATACGTACTGGCCGGAGAGAGGTAATAGACCGGCATAAGCACTCGTAACTGCTTCATTTATAACATAAACACGAGTTTTTCCATTAGATATAAAGTCTAAAGGAAGAGGAAGAAAGAAGACAGAAGCAAGGGAATGAAGACACGACTTAGTTACTAGTCTTAAACTGTTATCCCCGCTGCCCTAACTAGGGTCTCTTTAAAGCGAGCCCATTCTTTCAGCTTTTTTTCATTCTCCCATTCAAAAAGTTAAGATATAGATCTTGTCTCGGTTCGCTTTCTTACTCTTTTTTCTTCCTTCTCTTCCAGGTCAAAGTACTCCGCGAAGAACGAGTCCAAAGCAGAGGATGAACCAATCTTCGACTCTTTTCTTTTCCCTAACGAGGGAGGAAGGTTTTCACTCGTATGACAAGTGGAGGGAAGGAGCGTAAGCCACTCGACTGTCAGGAGAGGAGCGAGGCCTTTCCACGATAGGGTTACAGCGGATTACGCTCGTTGCAACTCAGTCGAGCTCAATTACAAGCAACTACAACACTGAAAAAGCGAGATTGCCACTTTTCTTTTTGGGGTTAACACAACTCAAGCTCAAGAGGGATCGCATCTTAAGTTGTATTTCCTTTCTTTTTTCCTGTCTAACTACCTAACTAAAGAGATAAGGAATTTATTGTATGCAACCGTTCCTTTTTTAGGACACTAATCCGTTATAGAAATGCCCGCTAACCCCTATTCCTTCCTAAAGTAAGAATGCATTAAGTTTAGGTAGGCGCCCCTCGAGCAGTCTTTTTTTCCTTTGCTAAGACCTCTACATAAAGAGGGTTTCAGAAAAAGGACATGAACTAGTTATATGATTTTAAGAGAAGTCCCTATGAGAGAAGACTGTTGCAAATCTTTTCCGACCTACGAATGCGGTCTTACTTGGCAAGTTGCCTAAAATAACTAACTATATAGGTCAGATACTTTCCAGAATCCCTCCGCTAGCCAACAATAGGAATACGGCTGCGATCCATATTTCGCTCTTTCTGGCGGACCTTTCTTCGGTCATTTCTTTATATTTATTAGTCTAAATCCTTCGTTTTGGGCTTATTCGGCCGTTTCATCTGTCTGTGGCTATACTTGCTCCCCGGTAGAAGCATTGAGCCTCTCTCTGTTCCCTTAACTTCAATATCAAAGACTGATTGTCGTAGTCAGCTCTGGTAGGGAAGCGGACCAAATGGGCCGGCCAACTCCGATGTATAGGCAAGAGGCAAGGAAAGAGTAGGCTCATTCATTCCGTCATGTAAGGTCCCTGTTTTTATCCGAATCTGGCATTCTATAATTTGACCTTTCTCGTTCTCTTTGAGGATCTTTCCTATCCCTCTTTCCGGTGACCTGCTAAATCCTTCCTTCTCTGCCCTTTGCCTTCTTTTTCTATAAGACAAGAGAAAAGAGAAGAGATAAGAGATCAAGTTGCTCCCGGCCCGGGCTAACGACAACGACCTTGAACGGGGAACGGGCCCTCTGCGGGGATTTTTTCCTGTAGGAGGTCTTCTTCCATTTCTACCTGCTTTTCTCCTAAGGATTTACTACTATTCTCCCTTCCCTCATCAACCAGGAGCTGAGAAAACGAAAACTTCTGGGGATAACCACTTTCTGGCTCATGGTCGACGGGTTCCAGGTCGGATCTTGCTCTATTCTTACTTCCTTTGAGTGCAAGTCTGAC